TGGTGACATAAGTCCCTCCCTACAACTTCAATTTTAAATTTTTACAACAAAACAACAAGGTCTACTCGACATAAATTAGCCCCTAATGAAACCTTTTATAGGAATCTTTCATAAAATAAATTCTCAATTAATATTATCAACTAATCAAAACGGTTCGCTAATAGACCATGTATTTGATTCGTCAAATACATCATTATTGTATACTCTTTCATATATATGGCGCAACCCAATCGTAACCGTTGTTTTTCAAGTTTCTAATTTCGGATCCCCTTTTGAATTGAAACAACTAAAAAATTCGAAATTTACTCTTGACAGCGGTATATGGTGTATATGTATATCCTAGATGTGAAAATAGACGGAATTCCCTCATGAAAGGGGAAAAGAATAGGCTATATAAAAATCTATCTACTAAATCCAAACTAAGTCCCAGTGTGATAGAAATAAGGAATGATAAAAAAATAGAGTTTTAGAGTTCGGGTTCGATTTCCATAGATAATATAGAAAGGATTGTCTATAATGATAGGCAAATAAAAGACCTTCTTAGGATTGTTAGTGAATTGAATACAATAATTCAAAAAAGTAAGTAATTGAATTGCCAGTCCTTTTGTTGGTATCGGAAAAATGGATTGCTAACTCCAATTTCTTTTTTAATTAATCGATCAGCTTGTTATCGGACACTTTTTTTGGATTCGATAATTTTCGCAAAAAATTCCGACATACTTTCTATTATGAGAATCAATCCTACTACTTCTAGTCCTGGGGTTTCCACACTTGAAAAAAAAAACCTGGGGCGTATCGCTCAAATTATTGGGCCGGTACTGGACGTAGCTTTTCCTCCAGGCAAGATGCCCAATATTTACAATGCTCTAGTAGTTAAAGGTCGAGATACGACTGGTCAACCAATTAATGTTACTTGTGAGGTACAACAATTATTAGGAAATAATCGAGTTAGAGCTGTAGCTATGAGTGCTACAGATGGTCTAACGAGAGGAATGGAAGTTATTGACACAGGAGCTCCTTTAAGCGTTCCAGTCGGTGGAGCGACTCTCGGTCGAATTTTTAACGTGCTTGGGGAACCTGTTGATAATTTGGGTCCAGTAGATACTCGCACAACATCTCCTATTCATAGATCTGCGCCTGCCTTTACGCAGTTAGATACAAAATTATCTATTTTTGAAACAGGAATTAAAGTGGTAGATCTTTTAGCCCCTTATCGCCGTGGAGGAAAAATCGGACTATTTGGGGGAGCGGGAGTGGGAAAAACAGTCCTTATTATGGAATTGATTAACAATATTGCAAAAGCGCATGGGGGTGTATCCGTATTTGGCGGAGTAGGTGAACGTACTCGTGAAGGAAATGATCTTTACATGGAAATGAAAGAATCCGGCGTTATCAATGAACAAAATATTGCAGAGTCAAAGGTGGCTTTAGTTTACGGGCAAATGAATGAACCGCCAGGGGCGCGTATGAGAGTTGGGTTGACTGCCCTAACTATGGCGGAATATTTTCGAGATGTTAATGAACAAGACGTACTTCTATTTATCGACAATATCTTCCGTTTTGTCCAAGCAGGATCTGAAGTATCTGCCTTATTAGGTAGAATGCCTTCCGCTGTAGGCTATCAACCTACCCTTAGTACCGAAATGGGCTCGTTACAGGAAAGAATTACTTCTACAAAAGAAGGGTCCATAACTTCGATTCAAGCAGTTTATGTACCTGCGGATGATTTGACCGACCCCGCCCCTGCCACGACATTTGCACATTTAGATGCTACTACCGTACTCTCGAGGGGATTGGCCGCTAAAGGGATCTATCCAGCGGTGGATCCGCTAGATTCAACGTCAACTATGCTCCAACCTAGAATCGTTGGCGAGGAACATTATGAAATTGCGCAAAAAGTGAAGGAAACCTTACAGCGTTACAAAGAACTTCAGGACATTATAGCTATCCTTGGATTGGACGAATTATCCGAAGAAGATCGTTTAACTGTAGCAAGAGCACGCAAAATTGAGCGTTTCTTATCACAACCTTTTTTCGTAGCAGAAGTATTTACGGGCTCTCCAGGAAAATATGTTGGTCTAACAGAAACAATTAGAGGGTTTCAATTGATCCTTTCCGGGGAATTAGATGGTCTTCCTGAGCAGGCTTTTTATTTGGTAGGTAACATCGACGAAGCTACCGCGAAAGCTATCAACTTAGAAACGGAGAGCAAATTAAAGAAATGAATTTAAACCTTTGTGTACTGACTCCTAATCGAAGTGTTTGGAATTCCGAAGTAAAAGAAATCATTTTATCTACTAATAGTGGCCAAATTGGCGTATTACCAAACCATGCCCCTACTGCCACAGCGGTAGATATAGGAATTTTAAGAATACGTCTTAACGACCAATGGTTAACAATGGCTTTGATGGGTGGTTTTGCTAGAATAGGCAATAATGAGATTACTATTTTAGTAAATGATGCTGAGAGGGGTAGTGACATTGATTCACAAGAAGCTCAGCAAACTCTTGAAATAGCAGAAGCTAACTTGAGAAAAGCGGAAGGAAAGAGACAAGTAATTGAAGCAAATTTAGCTCTGAGACGGGCTAGGACACGAGTAGAGGCTAGCAATCCGATTTCTTCATAACCGGTTGGTGCGTGTGTCCAAATAATCATAATCAGAAGAAGTTCTGTTTGGCCACCCTTTCTATATATAGTATATATAGATTCTATATATAGAAGCTATCTTTTTCTTTTTATTTTGTTGATTGAATCAACAAAATAAAAAGAAAAAGAGAATCTATTTAATAGTCTTAATAATCCAAAAGGTGAGTAGAAAAATTTATTAAATACCCTCGACTCTGACTTTAGTATCTAATAAGTTTTACCTACTATTGGATTTGAACCAATGACTCCCGCCGTATGAAAGCAACACTCTAACCGCTGAGTTAAGTAGGCCTTCTATCAGGACTAAATAGAACCATTCCATAGATTGATTATAAATCGAATACTGCTTATAAGCAATATAAATCAAACGGATCAAAGAGCTATGATGATATATCGTAGAATATTTCTCTTGACAAGAAATTATCTACATACTAAAATACGGAGCATAAGCACAAGGGCTATAGCTCAGTTAGGTAGAGCACCTCGTTTACACGCGCGCCAATGTTTTTCAGAGAAGTCCATCATGCAATCAAAAGAAAAGAATTACTCTTTTTGAAAAATCGATGTCTTACTCTCTAGGCTTTGAGGAAACAAGAGAACAATAGCCTGACAATTAATTCTAGTTCGGTCCAATTCAAGTGTCTATTTAGTTACCAAATAGAACCCATTATTGATTTGACATATTGATAGGGTAAATACCCAACTTATTCAATGCTAGGCATAATGAGGATAAGGGCCTCAAAAAATCTCTTTTCGTCCTATGAACTTTAAGGTGTATGAAGTTTCATATTGGATTCTTTAAGCAGAACGATAGAGACTCCATTTAATTTTCAAATGCATCTAGGCCAACGGCAGACCTACGTCAAGATAACTCTTCTTTGAAACACTTTGGTAGTGCTTTTGAATCAAAGTTCAAATGAATAATGAATCCGAGCACACGGAACCATTTTCTTTCTATCAAGAAAAATATGGTAGACTAGCTGATATTTATATCAGGTAATGAAAAAGCCCAATGCAAAAAAATGCATGTTGGGTTTTTGAAACAGTTCAAATCATTTTGAGAATACAAAGTTTGATCGGTTTTACCGAGAAGGTCTACGGTTCGAGTCCGTATAGCCCTACTAAATATTTAAAACCAATCCACTGCAATTGAATGGAAAGGGTGGATCTAGGAACACCCTACTTAGACTTATTTAGTAGAATTTGATTTATAGACAAGCCCGGTTTTGAATTTGAAAAAGATCTTTGGTAAATTTCATTGGAAACATTGGTAAAAAAACTTTTCAATTTCATACATATACCTTTCCTATCAAAGCATAAAACAAGTAGTCTTTTTTCCCTTATACAATCAACCGAAACTACTCTGCTCGAATAAATAAATAAAATATACCAACCCGATTCCAATTCTGAAATCAAAGTTCTTAAACATTCTCTTACGCGTGAATTCTCTCTTCTAAGAAAAAAATGATTCATTTCAAAGAAGATATATTATTTCTTTTTTTCTTTTGATGTCAATTTCCCCCGGCATGGAAGACTCTTCCCGTTTTAATTACAATTCAAAATTTGTTCAAATTGAAAAAGATCTATGATATCTATATACAATGAAGTTATACTGCAGATTTTTACAAAAAAGAATTATTTCTTTCAATATAATACTTAACTAATATTTAGTTAATAATCTGAGCGGTTGTATCTAGATGCTTATTCTGACAGGAAATGTTCAAATTTTTTTTCATCAAATAATGACTATTCATCGATTTTTTTTCATGCGAATAGAATAGGGGGCAAGAAAACTCTATGAAAAAGGATTGGTTCAATTCGATCTTGTCTAAAAAAGAGTTAGAACGCAGATACGGGCGTGGCTTAAGTAAATCAATGGACAGTCTTGGTCCTACTGAAAATACCAGTACAACGGAAGATCCGAGTCTAAATGATCCAGAAAAAAACATTCATAGTTGGAGAAAAAGTGACAGCTCTAGTTACAGTAATGTTGATCATTTAGTTGGTGTTATGGACATTCCGAATTTCATCTCGGATAATCTTTTTTTACTTATAGACAGTAAAGGGGACAGTTATTCCTTATCCTTCAATATTGAAAATCAAATTTTTGAAATTGACAACGATCCATCTTTTATGAGTGAACTGCAAAGTTCCTTTGCGAATTATTGGAATTTAAGTTATCTGAACTCTAGTTCTAAGAGTGGCGATAGTTATAATGATCATTCCATGGATTCGACTAAAGATAGTTGGAATAATCACATTAATAATTGCATTGACAATTATCTTCATTCTCAAATCTGTAGTGATAGTTCTATCCTAAGTGATAGTGACAATTACAGTGATAGTTACATTTTGAGTTACATTTTTAATGAAAGTGGAAATACCAGTGAAAGTTTCAGTAAAAGAATTATCCCGAACGACAGTAATTTAACTAAAATAGAAAATTCTACTAATCTTGAGGGTACTCAAAAATATAAGCATTTGTGGGTTCAATGCGAAAATTGTTATGCATTAAATTACAAGAAATTCCTTAAGTCAAAAATGAGTATTTGTGAACAATGTGGATATCATTTGAAAATGAGCAGTTCAGATAGAATCGAACTTCTGATTGATCCTGGTACTTGGAATCCTATGGATGAAGGTATGGTCTCTATGGATCCTATCGAATTTCATTCGGAGGAGGAAGCTTATAAAGAGCGTATTGATTCTTATCAAATAAAGACAGGTTTAACTGAAGCTGTTCAAACAGGTATAGGTCAACTAAACGGCATTCCTGTAGCAATTGGTGTTATGGATTTTCAGTTTATGGGAGGCAGTATGGGATCTGTAGTAGGGGAAAAGATCACCCGATTGATTGAGTATGCTGCCAATAAATGCCTACCCCTTATTATAGTATGTGCTTCCGGGGGGGCACGGATGCAAGAAGGAAGCTTGAGCTTAATGCAAATGGCTAAAATCTCGTCTGTTTTATATGATTATCAATCAAATAAAAAGTTATTTTATGTATCACTCCTTACATCTCCTACTACTGGCGGAGTGACCGCCAGCTTTGGTATGTTGGGGGATATCATTATTGCTGAACCGAACGCCTACATTGCATTTGCGGGTAAAAGAGTAATTGAACAAACATTGAATAAGACAGTACCTGAAGGGTCACAAGCAGCCGAATTTTTATTCCATAAGGGTTTATTTGATCCAATCGTACCACGTAATCTTTTAAAAAACGTTCTAAGTGAGTTATTTCAGCTGCATGCTTTTTTTCCTTTGAATCAAAATAAAGGCGAGGATTAAGGGCAATTTTTGTGTCAAAAAGTTTTTTTTTTTTGAATCTAAAGGAAATAAGCATCCGGGTTTTTGGTTCGCAACAGCCTAATCCTAATTTTGGAATAAAAAAACTTTTTATTTGTATCTTTCGTCTAGGAGTCTTTATTTAAAATACCTCTTGAATCAGACTCTAACGACTCTTTTGTAAATTGAATTTATAATCAATCCTCTATTTTTCGATTTTCTTGAATTAGTAAAAGCAAAAGAAAGAAAAAAGAGAAAGTAAACGCGATTTTCATATATTATTATATGTAGAAATCGAATTGCTTTTTTATTTCTACATTTCTTGTACTTATTCTATACTAATACTATATTCATTCTAAAAAACTATAGAATTCTAATTAATATAATAAGATAATAACAACAAAAATATAACAAACAGGTACAATTACAATATCGTAAATTGAGGTACCCAGTCTATGACAACTATGAACTTTCCTGCCATTTTTGTGCCTTTAGTAGGCCTAGTATTTCCAGCGATTGCAATGGCTTCTTTATTTCTTTATGTTCAAAACAATGAGATTGTTTAGATCGTCTCGTCCCAATCTCATTAAAAAAAACTTAGACTTGAATTCTAATACAGATATATGTTTAACGGAATGTTATGTGATTTCTTCCGAACATAAATGAACGAGCTCTTATGTATGTGATGGAAATGAAAAAATGACAACATAGGGGTAGATGCTATTATTTTGATTGAACTAAAATTGAAATTAGAAATAAAAGTGAAACACCTCTGAAATAGGGCTAGTTGATGAGGGTTACATCGGAAACAAGACAGAGTAAGGAAAGTACAATTCATTTGGGGTATTCTTTCAATTCAAATTAAATGCAACCGGATCTAGTATGAATTGGCGCTCAGAACGTATATGGATAGAATTTATAACAGGATCTCGAAAAATAAGTAATTTCGGCTGGGCCTTTATCCTTTTTTTCGGTTCATTAGGATTCTTGTTGGTTGGAATTTCCAGCTATCTTGGTAAGAATTTGATATCTTTATTTCCTCCCCAGCAAATTCTTTTTTTTCCACAAGGGGTCGTAATGTCTTTCTATGGGATTGCAGGCCTCTTTATTAGTTCATATTTGTGGTGTGCAATTTCGTGGAATGTGGGTAGTGGTTATGATCGATTCGATAGAAAAAAGGGAATAGTCTGTATTTTTCGTTGGGGATTCCCTGGAAAAAATCGTCGCATCTTTTTCCGATATCTTATAAAAGATATTCAGTCTATTAGAATAGAACTTAAAGAGGGTATTTATACTCGTCGTGTTCTTTATCTGGAAATCAGAGGACAAGGAGCCATTCCTTTAACTCGTACTGATGAGAATTTGACTCCGCGACAAATGGAACAAAAGGCGGCTGAATTGGCCTATTTTTTGCGTGTACCAATTGAAGGATTTTGAAAAATGACCGAACGCTTTCTTAATTTGACGTAAAATAAAAAATCGAAAATACGTTTTCTACGGCATACCTTAATAGAAAAATAGAAATCTCATCAGAACGTCCACTCGGGTCAAAGCAGACGTATACAGAACAACCAAAGGGGGGAACTGTTTATATCTACAAATACAAACCAATTCAATTCCATAGAATTTCCAGTATTTGTAATTGAAAAATATATTACATACAAAACAAAAAAATCATGTAAATTTTATCGCTTTTTTAGTAATCTTTTGTTCGCTTTAATGATCAAATAATTTGATTTCTTATAATTTCAAATTAGAACGATAATTCAATTATCCAAATTCTATCGTGTTTTGTCACCTATTTTTATTATTACATTTAAGCCTTAAAGTCTTTTTTTGTGCTATGGTTAATTTGTTCAATTTTTGGAAATATTTGGTAGAAAGTGAATTCTTTCATCTTGAAATCAAAATAAAAGAATATTCATTAATTGAAAAAAACCAAATGGCTCTGCCGGGTATTCGTCGAAAGCAATTCCTTCCTTTCGGCGAATACCCGGTGGGTTCATTAACAATTCATTTATAGAGGAAAAAAAAAATGGAAAAAAAGAAACCATTTATTCCTTTTCTATATTTTGTATCTATAGTCTTTTTACCCTGGTGTATCTATCTATCATTTCAAAAAAGTCTGGAATCTTGGGTTACTACTTGGTGGAATACTAAGCAATCTGAAACTTTTTTGAATGATATTCAAGAAAAAAATCTTCGCGAAAAATGGATCGAATTCGAGGAGCTCCGCTTGTTGGACGAAATGATAAAGGAATGCCCGGAAACACATCTACAAAAACTTCGTATAGGAATCCACAATGAAACGATTCAATTGATCAAGACGTACAATGAAGATTGTATCCATATGATTTTGCACTTCTCAATAAATTTAATCTGTTTCCTTATTCTAGGCGGTTATTCCATTCTGGGAAATAAAGAACTTATTCTTCTTAACTCTTGGGTTCAGGAATTCCTATATAACTTAAGCGACACAATAAAAGCTTTTTCTATTCTTTTAGTAACCGATTTATGTATCGGATTTCATTCGCCCCAAGGTTGGGAACTACTGATTAGCTCTATCTACAAAGATTTTGGATTTGCCCATAACGATCAAATTATATCGAGTCTTGTTTCCACTTTTCCAGTCATTCTAGATACATTTTTAAAATATTGGATTTTCCGTTCTTTAAATCGTGTATCCCCATCACTTGTAGTGATTTATCATTCAATGAATGACTGAAAAGAAGAAAAGGGGTATACGGATAGAAATCCAATTCGAGTTTTTAAATGGAATGTTGCTTTGTACATAATCAAAGCATTCCCAATTGTACCCCTCTTTCTATTTCTACCCGTCTAAGGCAGGGAGTTCCTCCTATATTCCAGTAATCTTTTTTTATTAAATTTCGTTTTCAGTTAAAATAAATAGCAGACTCATGGATAGGGAACTCTATTAGCAACCTACCAAATTTATTGTAGAAATTTTCGGAATCAATGGTTGGACCATGCAAACTATAAATACCTTTTCTTGGATAAAAGAACAGATTACTCGATCCATTTCCATCTCGCTCGTGATATATATAATAACTCGTTCATCCATTTCGAATGCATATCCCATTTTCGCACAGCAAGGTTATGAAAATCCACGAGAAGCAACTGGACGTATTGTATGTGCCAATTGCCATTTAGCGAATAAGCCTGTGGATATTGAAGTTCCACAAGCAGTCCTTCCGGATACTGTATTTGAAGCAGTTGTTCGAATTCCTTATGATATGCAATTAAAACAAGTTCTTGCTAATGGCAAAAAGGGGGGTTTGAATGTGGGGGCTGTTCTTATTTTACCTGATGGATTTGAATTAGCCCCCCCCGATCGTATTTCTCCAGAGATGAAAGAAAAGATAGGAAATCTTTCTTTTCAGAGCTATCGCCCCAATAAAAAAAATATTCTTGTGATAGGTCCTGTTCCTGGGCAAAAATATAGTGAAATTACCTTTCCTATTCTTTCCCCGGACCCTGCCACTAAGAAAGATGTTCACTTCTTAAAATATCCGATATATGTAGGTGGGAACAGGGGAAGGGGTCAGATTTATCCGGATGGTAGCAAAAGTAATAATACAGTTTATAATGCCACAGCAGCAGGTATAGTAAAGAAAATTGTACGAAAAGAAAAGGGCGGATACGAAATAAACATAGCGGATGCCTCGGATGGACGTGAAGTGATTGATATTATCCCGCCAGGACCGGAGCTTCTTGTTTCAGAGGGTGAATCTATCAAACTTGATCAACCATTAACCAGTAATCCTAATGTGGGTGGATTTGGTCAAGGAGATGCCGAAATAGTACTTCAAGACCCACTGCGCGTACAAGGGCTTTTGTTCTTCTTTGCATCCGTTATCCTAGCACAAATCTTTTTGGTTCTTAAAAAGAAACAGTTCGAGAAGGTTCAATTGTCCGAAATGAATTTCTAGATTCGTGAATTTATCAAGATGAAACTTGTAACAATAACAAAATTATTGTTGACAATAATTCTTTGACAATTTTGGATGATCAATAAAGAAAAAAATTACGAGAAGGTTTTTTTGTT